TCATATTTCATATATAAATCTCTATAGAATCTTTGAAAAAGACTTCCTTTCATACGAAAGAAAAGACTTACTATCTTTGGGATCTGATTCTACACCGCTGCTCAATAACTTAGGGGATCGACTCTATTACATAAGTTGATTCCTAAACTTTTATCTCATATCGTGACATAAGTAAGCAGTTCTTATTGTATCGGCCCAAAACCTCACTAATTGATCTTTACGATGCTTATTCTATCAATTTAGATCCTTTCTTTATCCATCGATTAAAGGATCTAGGCATACTTATTTCTTCATATTTCGACTTCTATGAAGTTTCTTTCTTTTTACTTTTTATTTGCTACAGCTGATAAAAATCGTTGTTTTGGACACGATAAATATGATATGTAGAAAGCCTATTTTCTAGTATTTATTAGTTATTAGCGGATTTGTTCTTTCTTTCCTTTTTTTTCTTTCTATAGTGGAGATAGTCGCACGTAATGACAGATCACGGCCATATTATTTAAAGCTTGTGGTAAGAAAGGGTTTCGTTCTAATGCCCTAAAATAATATTCCAAAGCTTTCGTATGTTCTCCATTCCTTGTGTGGATAAGGCCTATGTTATAGAGTATATAACTTCTATCATAGGGGTCAATTTCTAGTCGCATAGCTTCATAATAATTCTGTAAAGCTTCCGCATAATTTCCTTCGGATTGAGCCGACATCCGTTACGGTCGTCATTCGATTCAAAGAATCTCCGTTCCAGAACCGTACGTGAGATTTTCATCTCATACGGCTCCTCCTTTTTTATTTTTTATGTGCATAATGAGAATAATCCATGAAATCAAAAAGATTGAAATTATTTCATTATGAACCGAACGGGGCTAGTGTTTTTACAAGAAATCTCTAGCCAACCTTCCTGTAAAAGATCTTTTCTTAATATCAAGTATCTTGGTACTAGATAAAAATGATAACTCTAACAATTTCTTTGTTCTTAACACCCCTTAATTTCCAGGAATTAGTCACTTCAACAGTCTTCGATGGTTATATGGGTATCCAAAATACGAACGAGATGGATGTTTGTTGTACCAACCATTCTTGTTAGTCCCGATTCCGATAAAGAAAAGGTAAAATTTTATAACAAAGTTTTCATATTGTTGATTCCTGGGCGTAGTGCTTCTTCCCCTATGCTGCCTATTGGTACTAGTGGAGTAAGATTGACCTAACCCATAGGTGTAACCTTTCGCTCAATACTAGAATCTACAATTGAAGCATCTGAGGCTGCATTAATCGGGGATACACGACAGAAGGAATTGTTTTATTTACAAACTTCACCTTCACGATAAGCGTAGATTTATTTCAATAATCTTTTTTTCTTTCTCTCCCGAATAATGTATCTTTCTCCGAAGACTGAAAACGGTAAATAAAAAAGAACATCAAATCGCACCATCTCTGTAATAGGTGAATGCCTCTTTTTCTCCTGAAGTTGTCGGAATTATTCGTAATAAGATATTGGCTACAATTGAAAAGGTCTTATCAATAAAATTTCCGTTTATCCGAGATCTGGGCATAGGTAGCAATCCATTCTATAATTTCTTTTACTTACCTCTTGTGAGAAAATGATCCCACAAGCAAAGGAATTATACAGTACGAAATAACATAAAAAAAAAGAATCATTAAAAAAAAAAAAAAGGATATGACCTTCTATTCAAATTATTATTATTATTTTTGAAAGGAATCAATAAAAAAAATTAGATTTAATTTAATCCAAATGTAGTAGTATAAGAATGAAAGGAACTATTCCGATTTTATCAAGGTTAAAGAATCAAAGAATTTATCTTACAGATTAGGATAATTAGAGAAATCTTAATTGATATGCTACAAAGAGTAAAAAGACTCGAATGATCATTCTATGATGAACCGTCTGTTTTGTGTTGTGTGCATTACATAGTGGGTATACACTATAACAATCAAATATAAAAATTCCTGTGATGATTCATTAATTTGGAATAGATCCATGGGGGTAAGGAGTTATTATTGAAAAATCTAAAACTGGAAAAGAATTTTAGAAGTTTATGGAATCATAGTCTAAAAAACGAAATATAACCATGATTTATAAATAGAATCATGATCTAAAAGAAAAGTATCCATTAAACATAGTTAAAAAAAAAAATGGATCGATTGATTCATTCTAATTCATTGATTTAACCTGGTATAAAATTGATTTTATTTAGTAGAAATAAAGAATAACTATTGGAAAAAAATGGGAGCGCCATCTTCACAAAAATGAATAGATATATATCTTTTTTTTAACAGTTTTTAACAGTTTTTCACAAAAAAAATTGATCTTTATCCCCGGAAGGATTTTTCTTTGATGAAAAGTTTGATCAATTTTTTTATATTTAGAATTGATTGTACGTACCTATCCAACTAATATGAATGACTCACTATTCACTCGGTTTCTGGGCCATAATCATTATGTAGGAGAGATGGCCGAGTGGTTCAAGGCGTAGCATTGGAACTG